TTCAACTTCCGAAACGAGGAAGACTAAACAGGAACAAGAGGTATTCACCGAAGAATACCCTTCCCTTTATTTGGAAGAAAAGGAGGATCCGGACAAAATAGATGAAACGGAAGAGATCCGAGCAAATGGAAAGGAAAAAACAAAGGATGAATTGGACTTTCACTTTAAAGAGACATGCTATAAAGATAGCTCAGTTTATGAGGATTCTTATCTTGATACCCATCAAGATAATTGGCAATTGGGAAGACTTAAACTTAAAGAAGATAAAAAAGAAAAGACTTATATAATATATAAAAAACCTCTTGTGAATTTTCTTTTCGATTATAAACGATGGAATCGTCCATTGCGATATATAAAAAATGATCGATTTGAAAATGCTGTACGAAATGAAATCTCACAATATTTTTTTTATACATGCCCAAGTGATGGAAAAAAAAGAATATCTTTTACATATCCACCCAGTTTATCGACTTTTTCGGAAATGCTAGAACGGAAAATTTTTTTGTACATGACAGAAAAACTATCCCATGAAGACCTGTATAATTATTGGATTTATACCAATGAACAAAAAAAGTACAACTTGAGTAATGAATTACTAATTCGAATAAAAGTTCTAGAAAAAGAAAAGAGATCCCTTGTTATAGATATGCTCGAAAAAAGGACCAGATTGTACAATGATGAAAATGAACAAAAATGCTTGCACAAAACATATGATCCTCTTTTGAATGGACCATATCGCGGAACAATAAAAAAATTATATTCAAAGAATGATTTAATCAGTAGTAGAACGGAAGATGTGTTTTGGATAAATAAGATTCATGATATACTTTATACGTATACTGATTTCCGAGAATTTGAACATAAAAAAAATTTACTTGATGGGGAATCAGTACTGAATTTTATTGGAAATTCTTTACCCTCAATATCAATAGACAAATTTTCTTTTGAGTCCACACACAGTTTGAATTTTAAAAGATTTTCTTTGTTGTCTTTATTAGCAGAACAAAAAACGATTGATTTTGAAAGTCAAAGAAAATCTTTTAAATTGCTAATTGATGGAATTACAACTGATCTCACTGAGCAAACGACAATTAGAAATAAATCTATTGGAATAGAAGAAATTTTGAAAAAGGTTCCTCGATGGTCATATAAATTAACCGATGGTTTAGAAGAGGAGGAAGAAAATGAAGAAGAATCGACGGAAGATCCCGGACTTCGTTCAAGAAAAGCCAAACGTGTGATAATTTATACTGATAACGATCAAAATACCAATTCTATTACTACTACTAATAGTATTAGTAATAATGATGAAGTGGAAGAAGTAGCTTTAATACGTTACTCACAACAATCCGATTTTCGTCGGGATATAATCAAAGGATCCATGCGTGCTCAAAGACGTAAAACAGTTATTTGGGAAATGTTTCAAGCAAATGTGCATTCTGCACTTTTTTTGGATCGAATAGACAAAACATTTTTTTTCTCTTCTTTTGATATATCTGAAATGAGAAATATTATTTTTAGGAATTGGTTGAGAAGAGAACCAGAATTTAGAATTTCCGAATGGGAAGAAGAGACAAAAGAAAAGGGGAAAAAATACGAGGAAAAGAAAGAGGAAAATAAACGGATACGGATAGCAATATCCGAAACTTGGGATACCATTATATTTGCTCAAGCAATAAGGGGTTCAATGTTAATAATGCAATCCTTTCTTAGAAAATACATTATATTGCCCTCATTGATAATAGCTAAAAATATCGGCCGTATTTTATTATTCCAATTCCCCGAGTGGGGCGAGGATTTGAAAGAATGGAATAGGGAAATGCATGTTAAATGTACCTATAATGGTGTTCAATTATCAGAAACAGAATTTCCAAAGGATTGGTTAACAGACGGTATTCAGATAAAGATTCTATTTCCTTTCTGTCTGAAACCTTGGCGAAAGCCTAAGGTACGATCTCATGATAGCAATCTAACGAAAAAAAAAAGAAAAAAAGACAATTTTTGTTTTTTAACAATCTGGGGAATGGAAGCAGAGCTTCCCTTCGGTTCTCCCCGAAAACAACCTTCTTTTTTTGAACCTATTTATAAGGAACTCGAAAAAAAAATTCTAAAAGTAAAAAAGAATTTTTTTCGAGTTTTAAGAGTTTTCAAAGAAAGAAAAAAATGGTTTATGAAAGTTAGGAAAGAAAAAACAGTATGGATCTTCCCAATAGTTTTAATTCTAAAACGAATAATGAAAGAATTTGAAAAAGTAAACCCAATTTTCTTATTTAAATTAAGTAAAGTGAAAGTATATGAACCGAATGAAAAGAAAAAAAATTACAAAACTCCTACTAAAATAACTCGTGAATCGACTATTCAAATTCGATCTATGAATTGTACAAATTATTCATTCATAGAAAAAAAAATGAAAGATTTTGCCGATAGGACACTCACAACAAGGAATCAAATAGAACAAATCACAAAAGACAATAAAAAAATAGCTCTAATTTGTGATGGTAAAAGATTGGAATCGCGTAAAGATATTTTGCAGATACTCAAAGGACAATACATTCGATTATTACGTAAATCACATTATTTTATGAAATCTTTCATTGAAAAAATATACATAAATATCTTCCTACGTACCATTAATATTTTCAGTATCAATATACAACTTTTCTTTGAATCAAAAAAAAAAATTATCAATAAATCCACCATTTACAACGATGAAACAAATCAAAATACAATGGACTTTATTTCGACTATAAAAAAGTCCTTTTCTAATACTATTAATAGTACTATTCCTATTACTAAAATAAGTAATAATTCAAATATTTATTACAACTTATCCTCCTTGTCTCAAGCATATGTATTTTACATATTATCACAAACCCAATTATTTAATAAGTATCACTTGAGATCTGTACTTCACGATAACGGAACTTATCCATTTCTTGGGAATACAATTAAGGATTATTGTGTGTCACGAGGAATATTTGATACCAAATCAAGGTACAAGAGAATTCATAAGTCTGGAATAAATGAATGGAAAAACTGGTTAAAGGGTCATTATCAATACAATTTATCTCAGACGAAATGGTCTCGATTAGTACCCCAAAAATGGGGAAATAAAGTCAATAAACGTTATATAATTCAAAATCAAGACTCAATAAAATTGGATTCATATAAAAAAGAAAAAGACCAATTAATTCATTACATGAAACAAAATTGTAATTATGATACAGTGGATTCATTGACAAGTCAAAAAGAAAAATTGAAAAAACACTACAGATATGATCTTTTATCACATGAATATATGAATTATGGGACTAGGGGGGACTCATATATTTATGAATCATTACAAGTAAATGGGAACCAAGAAATTCCATATAATTTCAATACAATGAAAGCCGAATCATATTATATATTAATAACTATAGTTATTAATGATTACCTAGAGGAAGGATATATTGTTGATATGGATCAAAATATGGATAGAAAATATTTTGATTCTAGAATTCTTTGTTTTCCTATTAGAAAGAATATTGATATTGAAGCCTGGATCAATGCGCATATCGACACCAAGATTAATAAAAATACTAATACTGAAACTAATAATTATCAAAAACTTGAAAAAAAAAAACTTTTTGTTTTTGATTGGATGGGAATGAATCAAGAAAGATTATATCAGAAGATATCAAATCCAGAACCTTGGTTCTTCCCAGAATTTGGGCTACTTTTTAACGCATATCAGATTAAACCACAGATCATACCAATTCAATTACTTTTTTTGAATTTCTATGAAAATAGTAATCAATCTAACAACATTAACTTAGATCAAAAAAAGAATCCTCATATATCATATAATCAAGAAGAATATCTTGAATTAGAAAATTCCAACCAAGAAAAAACTAAACAACAAGGCCAAGGAGATCTTAGATCAGATCTACGAAAACAAAACAAAAAAAAAGATGTTGAAGAAAATCACACGAAATCAGAAATTAAAAAACGTAAAAAGAAAAAACAATCCAAAAGCAATAAGGAAGCAGAACTATATCTTTTCTTGAAAAAATATTTCCTTTTTCAATTAAGATGGGATGACTCCTTGAATCAACAAATGATTGATAATATCAAGGTATATTGTCTCCTACTTAGACTAATAAATACAAAGGAAATTGCGATATCCTCGATTCAAAGAGGAGAGATGTGTCTGGATGTGATGCTGATTCAAAAAGATCTAGCTCTTACAGAACTGATAAAAAAAGGAATATTGATTATCGAACCAATTCGTCTATTTCTAGAAAGAGGTGTAAAATTGATTATATATCAAACCGTAGGTATTTCATTGATCAATAAGAACCAAACTAATGGAAAATACCTAAAAAAAAGATATGTTGATAAGAAAAGTTTCAATAGCTACATTGGACGATATAAGAATATGCTTGCGAATGGAGACAAAAATCATTATGATTTTTTTGTTCCCGAAAATATTCTATCTCCTAGACGTCGTAGAGAATTGAGAATTCTAATTTGTTTCAATTCCTGTAATTGGAATGTTGCGGATAGAAATCCAGCATTTTGCAATGAAAACAAGATAAAGAACTACAGACAATTTTTGAATAAGCAGCTTAATACAGATGCAAATAAATTCAGTAAATTCAAATTGTTTCTTTGGCCCAATTACCGATTAGAAGATTTAGCTTGTATGAATCGTTATTGGTTTGATACCAATAATGGGAGTCGATTCAGTATGTCAAGGATACATATGTATCCGCGATTCAGAATTACTTAATGATATATTTCCTACCTAGTCATATAATATGCGAGATATCTAGTAGATAAAAACCAAAAAAAATGTATACATATATTGTGTTACATTCTAGTACATGATACTGATTTAATAGTGTATTCATATCCATTCAACTGGATCTAGGAAGAAATATGCAGTGCCGAATCTTTTTATTTATTTATATACAAAGAAATCATTCTCTTTCGCGAATACAAAAATACCCTTTTCTATCTAATCAAATTTTCAATTCGATTTGGATGAAGTCAAAAAATGGTATATGAATAAATCCAAATTTTTGTCTCTACCAGATTAAAATTATTGGCATAATAATTTATTATTTTTCCCGATCGGTAAAATCCATGAAAAAGAAAGAAAAAGATGAAAAAAAAAATTATGATAAAAAATTCATTCATCTCAGTTATTCCACAAGAAGAAAAAGAGGAAAACAAGGGATCTATTGAATTTCAAGTATTCAGTTTCACCAATAAGATACGTAGACTTACCTCCCATTTAGAATTGCACAAAAAAGATTTTTTATCGCAAAGAGGTCTACGAAAAATTTTGGGAAAACGTCAACGGCTGCTGACTTATTTGTCAAAGAAAAATAGAGTACGTTATAAGAAATTAATTGGTCAGTTGGATATTCGGGAACCAAAAACTCATTAATTTCAAAATTTCAAGATTCGTTTGAATTTTTTATTAGTTATGATATTTTTCCTTTTAATAAACCTTGTTTTGAGAAATTCAGGAAATAATGAATCGGGGAAGAAAAAATATGACTGTACCGGATACAAGAAAGGGTCTGATGATAGTCAATCTGGGTCCTCACCACCCATCAATGCATGGTGTTCTTCGACTGATTGTTACTCTCGAGGGTGAAGATGTTATTGACTGTGAACCCATATTGGGCTATTTACACAGAGGAATGGAAAAAATAGCAGAAAACCGAACAATTATACAATATCTGCCTTATGTAACACGTTGGGATTATTTAGCTACTATGTTCACAGAAGCAATAACGGTAAATGCACCAGAACAGTTGGGAAATGTTCAAGTACCTCAAAGAGCGAGCTATATAAGAGTAATTATGCTGGAACTGAGTCGTATAGCTTCTCATTTGTTATGGCTTGGACCTTTTATGGCGGATATCGGTGCACAGACTCCCTTTTTCTATATTTTCAGAGAGAGGGAATTACTATATGATTTATTCGAAGCTTCTACAGGTATGCGAATGATGCATAATTATTTCCGTATCGGAGGAGTAGCTGCTGATCTACCTCATGGCTGGATAGATAAATGTTTGGATTTCTGCGATTATTTTTTAACCAGAGTTGCTGAATATGAAAAACTTATTACGCGGAATCCCATTTTTTTGGAACGAGTTGAAGGAGTGGGCATTATTGGTGGGGAGGAAGCAAGAAATTGGGGCTTATCAGGACCAATGTTACGAGCTTCTGGAATACCATGGGATCTTCGTAAAGTTGATCATTATGAGTGTTACAATGAATTCGATTGGGAAGTCCAATGGCAAAAAGAAGGAGATTCATTAGCTCGTTATTTAGTACGAATAGGTGAAATGACAGAATCCGTAAAAATAATTCAACAGGCTATAGAAGGGATTCCGGGGGGGCCCTATGAGAATTTGGAAGTCCGACGCTTTGATAGAGCAAAAAATTCTGAATGGAATGATTTTGAATATAGATTCATTAGTAAAAAACCTTCACCCAATTTTGAATTGTCGAAACAAGAACTTTATATGAGAGTAGAAGCCCCAAAAGGAGAATTAGGAATTTATATGATAGGAGATAATAGTGTTTTCCCTTGGAGATGGAAAATTCGTCCACCCGGTTTCATCAATTTGCAAATTCTTCCCCAATTAGTTAAAAGAATGAAATTGGCTGATATCATGACGATACTAGGTAGTATAGATATCATTATGGGAGAAGTTGATCGTTGAAATGATAATTGATACGACAGAAGTGCAAACTATCAATTCTTTTTCTAGTTCGGAATCCGTAAAAGAAGTCTATGGACTCATATCGCTGTTTGTCCCCATTTTGCCCCTGATATTAGGAATCATAATAGGGGTACTAGTAATTGTGTGGTTAGAAAGAGAAATATCCGCAGCGATACAACAACGTATTGGGCCTGAATATGCTGGTCCATTGGGAATTCTTCAAGCTATAGCAGATGGGACCAAACTACTTTTTAAAGAGGACCTTTTCCCATCTAGAGGTAATATTCGTTTGTTTAGTGTCGGACCGTCTCTAGCGGTCATATCAATTCTACTAAGTTATTTAGTAATGCCCTTTGGGTATCGTCTTGTTTTAGCCGACCTAAGTATCGGTGTTTTTTTATGGATCGCCATTTCAAGTATTGCTCCTATTGGGCTTCTTATGTCAGGATATGGATCGAATAATAAATATTCCTTTTCGGGTGGTCTACGGGCTGCTGCTCAATCTATTAGTTATGAAATACCATTAACTCTATGTGTGTTATCAATATCTCTACGTGCGATTCGTTGGAACATGAACTTTTCCCTTCTCTACTCGAAATAAAGAAAAGAGTTTGAACATATTGAATAGATATCCCCCTTTTTATTTATCATTCGGGTTGATGAGTTAAACCAGATAGTTATATGAGTGAAACAAAACAGCTTATAAATTCGCTGTAAGAAGACAAAATCTCATTCCCTATGTACAACAATAAAGTGGAAGTAAACATAAGCAGTGTAAACAGTTTACCCCAAGATTAGATTCTTTGATTAGTTATCATATCTTGAAGCGGGCACAAAAGATCAACTGTATGGAATTTCTACTACTGTCTTGTATGTATTACCATACCGGGGATCAATCAAAAAAATTAGTGGACGGTTAGAAACACTAAGGTACACAAAAGATTAGTAATGGAGATAATCTTAGGTAGCAAAAACGAGGTATGTCCACATAAAAGGAATCATAAGAAGGGCTTTAAGTTGGTAGAAATGATTAAGCAGTACTCCCTCACAATTCCGATCTAGAGTATGTTCCTACTCACTGATTAAGGGAATGACTATCAAGAACGAATTAATCCTTTTTTTTCAGAGTAGCTTCTTCTCAGAAAGAAGAACAGGAACAAAAAAAAGAAATGGAATACATACAATACAATAATACAGTAAAATAATATATAGATAGATAGAATAAGAAAAATGAATAAAAAAATCTTTATTTTTTTTCTTCCATCCATACATATAGAATTCTTATCATGATTCATGAAATGCACTAGTCTCTAATTCTTTAATATCTATTGACGTAACAAGTATTTTATTAAAGGATTAAGTTATTACTGAACAAGGATAAATTTGAATTCTAAAGGATGAGAATGAGATCAATTCGGAAGTGCTTTTTTCTTATTCTAGCAGACGGAATTTCATTGGTCTAATTTGGGATTATGTGATGTATCTTTATTCTTCTATTTACCTACAAAAATGCTGATAATACTGAATTGGTCCTTACATTTATTTGTAACCATAGAGGAGCCGTATGAAGCTGAGGTCTCATGTACGGTTTTGGAATAGCGATAGGAACAGTGATGTTATTATCGACTATGATTATCTAACAGTTTAAGTACAGTTGATATAGTTGAGGCACAGTCAAAATATGGTTTTGGGGGGTGGAATCTATGGCGTCAACCTATAGGATTTATAGTTTTTCTAATTTCTTCTCTAGCGGAATGTGAGAGATTACCTTTTGATTTACCAGAAGCAGAAGAGGAATTAGTAGCAGGTTATCAAACCGAATATTCAGGTATCAAATACGGTTTATTTTACCTTGCTTCTTACCTAAATCTATTAATTTCTTCATTATTTGTAACAGTTCTTTACTTAGGTGGGTGGAATTTATTTATTCCGTATATATTCATTCCCGAGCTTTTCGTAAAAAATAAAATGGTTGCAGTCTTTGGAATGACAATTGGTATCTTTATTACATTAGTTAAAGCTTATTTGTTTCTGTTCATTTCTATCGCAACAAGATGGACTTTACCTAGGATGAGAATGGACCAGCTATTAAATCTTGGATGGAAATTTCTTTTACCTATCGCTCTAGGTAATCTATTATTGACAACTTCTTTCCAACTTGTTTCACTATAAATAATAGAATAGAATAACAATATTCTAGATTCCTAACCTCTCTCAAACAAGAAAAAAAAACATCACTTTATTCATGGATATCCACAATATGTTCCCTATGGTAACTGGGTTCATAAATTACGGTCAACAAACAATACGAGCTGCAAGATACATTGGTCAAAGTTTTATAATTACCCTATCCCACACAAATCGTTTACCTGTAACTATTCAATATCCTTATGAAAAATCGATCGCATCAGAGCGTTTCCGTGGTCGAATTCACTTTGAATTTGATAAATGTATTGCTTGTGAAGTATGTGTTCGTGTATGTCCCATAGATCTACCCGTTGTTGATTGGAGATTAGAAAAAAATATAAAAAAAAAACAATTGCTTAATTACAGTATTGATTTTGGATTCTGTATATTTTGTGGTAACTGTGTCGAGTATTGTCCAACAAACTGTTTATCAATGACTGAAGAATATGAACTTTCTACTTATGATCGTCACGAGTTGAATTATAATCAAATTGCTTTGGGACGGTTACCGATGTCAGTAATTGGAGATTACACAATTCAAACAGTTCTGAATTGGACTCAAATCAAAATAGACAAGAATAAACTACTTGATTCGAGAACGATTACCAATTACTAAGAGTTTGTTTTAATATAGAACTTCTTTCATTTTGTTTGATTAGTAACTACTAATACTAACTATAATATAACCATTTAGTATTGAGAATTATTGTTTGATTTAAGCTGAAAAGAAAATACATTTTTCTGATATTTTCGAAATAAACAATTTGAATTACTCTTTTTCGAATAAAAATAGGATAAGATTAAATTCAATTAGGAACATATCATATACAAGAAAAAATGGAGTAACCCTTTTTCTGAAACATTCAGTAAGATCATGAAATATTTCGACTTATTTATCTCTTATTTTATACATAATGGATTTACTTGGACCAATACATGATATTCTTGTAATATTTCTTGGATCAGTTCTTATATTAGGGGGTTTGGGAGTAGTATTACTTACCAATCTAATTTATTCTGCCTTTTCATTGGGATGCGTTCTTTTTTGTATATCCTTATTCTATATTTCATCAAACTCCTATTTTGTAGCTGCTGCGCAGCTCCTTATTTATGTGGGAGCCATAAATGTCTTAATCATATTTGCTGTAATGTTCATAAATCATTCAGAATATTCTAATGATTCCCATCTTTGGATCATTGGGGATGGGGTCACTTCAGTGGTTTGTACAAGTATTTTTTTCTCACTAATTACTACTATCCCAGATACATCATGGTACGGGATTATTTGGACTACAAGATCAAACCAGATTATAGAACAGGACCTAATAAGTAATGTTCAACAAATTGGGATTCATTTATCAACAAATTTTTATCTTCCGTTTGAACTTATTTCGATAATTCTTTTAATTTCTTTAATAGGTGCAATTACTATGGCTCGTCAATAATAAATACTTAGAATTAAAAATTCTAAATCAAATAAAAAATGGAAAGGTTGTTCATTAAATCTATTGCCAATACCCTCTTTTGTTTTGTAATTGTTCTATTTTAGTCAAGCGAATCAGTTGAATTGTTGTTCATATTGAAATTTGATGAGGAATTAGTCAATGATGTTCGAATATGTACTTATTTTGAGTGTATATTTATTTTCTATCGGTATCTATGGATTGATCACAAGTCGAAACATGGTTAGAGCACTTATGTGTCTTGATCTTATACTAAATTCGGTTAATATTAATCTCGTAACATTTTCTGATTTATTTGATAGTCGACAATTAAAAGGAGACATTTTCTCAATCTTTGTTATAGCTATTGCAGCTGCCGAAGCAGCTATTGGTCTAGCTATTGTTTCGTCAATCTACCGTAACAGAAAATCAACTCGTATCAATCAATCGAATTTGTTGAATAATTAGTCACAATAATCATATAAATAAAGACAAAGACATATAAGACATATACACATATAAGACATATAGATAGACATATATAATTATATATACATAATTAATTTATTTATATATTTATATAATATATTCATATTGATCTGATTGACCAATTTGAATTCGCATGTGCTATGATCACGTTTGTGGAAAGTCAGAGTTTCTTAGCCCTTTCTTATGAACAGATTTAGAAATATTAATCCATCCTTAGGTGGATTAATAAAATTTGATAAACCACTGATTCGTCTGGTGTTTATATCTGGTGTTTATAATTATAATATAAATATAAATATATGATTCATATACTATGGATTTTACCAGATCGAAAAGTTTTATGTTCAAAACTAGAATTTATAGACCCAATGTCGCATTCAGTAAAAATTTATGATACATGTATAGGGTGTACTCAATGTGTACGAGCCTGTCCCACAGATGTATTGGAAATGATACCTTGGGATGGATGTAAAGCTAAACAAATTGCTTCCGCGCCAAGAACCGAGGACTGTGTAGGTTGTAAGAGATGTGAATCCGCTTGCCCAACAGATTTTTTGAGTGTCCGTGTTTATTTATGGCATGAAACAACTCGGAGCATGGGTCTATCTTATTGATACGTTACAAAAAACTCCACTTGAATCATTTGATTCCTTTTTACCGACAAAAACCCGTGCTCGATAAAATATTATTATTCCGAGCACGGGTTTTTCTGGTCAAAGCGTATCTTGTCTTTATTACGAGTTATTTTCCTTGGTTAACAATAATTGTGGTTTTGCCGATATTCGCAGCTTCTTCAATTTTTTTTCTCCCCCATAAAGGGAATAAGGTGTTTCGGTGGTATACTATTTGTATTTGTTTAATGGAACTCCTCTTAACAACCTATGTATTCTGTTATCATTTCCAATTGGACGATCAATTAATCCAATTGGAGGAGGATTTTAAATGTATAAATATTTTTGATTTTCACTGGAGACTGGGAATCGACGGACTTTCCATAGGACCTATTTTACTAACAGGATTTATCACTACTTTGGCTACTTTAGCGGCTTGGCCAGTTACTCGAAATTCACGATTGTTCTATTTACTGATGTTAGTAATGTATAGCGGTCAAATAGGATTATTTTCTTCTCGAGACCTTTTACTTTTTTTCATCATGTGGGAGTTAGAATTAATTCCTGTTTACTTACTTCTATCTATGTGGGGGGGAAAGAAACGTTTGTATTCGGCTACAAAGTTTATTTTGTACACTGCGGGAGGTTCCGTTTTTCTCTTAATAGGAGTTCTAGGTATGGGTTTATATGGTTCCAATGAATCAACATTAGATTTTGAAAGATTAGCTAATCAATCATATCCTATGGCATTGGAAATAATATTATATTTTGGTTTCCTTATTGCTTATGCTGTCAAGTCGCCGATTATACCCCTGCATACATGGTTACCAGATACCCATGGAGAAGCACATTACAGTACATGTATGCTTCTAGCTGGAATCTTATTAAAAATGGGAGCATATGGATTGATTCGAATTAATATGGAATTATTACCCCACGCTCATTCTATATTTTCTCCCTGGTTGGTGATAGTTGGAACGATGCAAATAATCTATGCAGCTTCAACCTCTTTCGGGCAACGCAATTTAAAAAAGAGAATAGCCTGCTCCTCCGTATCTCACATGGGTTTCCTAATTATAGGAATTGGTTCCATAACCGACACAGGACTTAATGGGGCTATTTTACAAATACTCTCTCATGGATTTATTGGTGCTGCACTTTTTTTCTTGTCGGGAACGAGTTGTGATAGAATACGTCTTGTTTATTTAGACGAAATGGGTGGGATATCTCTTCCAATGCCAAAAATATTTACTATGTTTAGTAGTTTCTCGATGGCTTCTCTTGCATTGCCGGGAATGAGTGGTTTTGTTGCCGAATTAGTAGTATTTTTTGGAATAATTACCAGTCCAAAATATCTTTTAATGCCAAAAATCCTAATTACTTTTGTAATGGCAATTGGAATGATATTAACTCCTATTTATTTATTGTCTATGTCACGTCAGATGTTCTATGGATACAAGTTATTCAATGTACCAAACTCTTTTTTTGTGGATTCTGGACCACGAGAACTATTTGTTTCGATCTGTATCTTTTTACCCGTAATAGGTATTGGTATTTATCCGGATTGCGTTTTCTCACTATCAGTTGATAAGATCGAAGGTATCTTATCTAATTATTTTCATAGATAGTTTTCATTAATGAGAAAGTCTTATAATTCTGTGATTTTAATTTACTATTTTTTTTTCCCGTACAATGGAAAAAAATAAAGTGAATTAGAATTGTAATTAGATACATCTCGAGTTTTGGAGAACTATGGAAGTGGTTCTCCAAAACTCGCACAAACTCTCATTATATATGGTGTGATATTCTTATCTTATGTATTCCTTTGTATTCTTTTTATGTTTATGTAATTTATTCAATTAGATGTTAATGTGAATGAACCATAACTATGTAGACCTATTCCTAATAGATTGATCCCAAAATAGCATATCCAAATTATAAGAAATCCTATAGAAGCTACAAGTGCCGGATTGGTACCTTGAAAATTTATATTTATTCTAGTATGCGAATAAATCGCGAATATGGTCCAAGTAATAAATGCCCAAGTTTCTTTTGGGTCCCAATTCCAATAGGATCCCCATGCCTCATTAGCCCAAACTGCTCCCGAAAGTATGCCTATGGTTAAAAAAATGAACCCTAAACTAATGATACGATAAGTCCAATAATCCAAACGCTGAGTCAATTGATATTTGTAATAATTTCGAAATGAAAGAAAAGAAGTGTTTTTAAAAACACTTCTTTTCTTATTCAAATATTCGGTCTCAGCAAAGAAAAATGACTTAATTAAGAATTTTTTTAAGAAATTTTTCCTTTTACAAAAAATATCCATGTTTTTTCGAAATGTAATGACTAAAAGAGCGACTGATAATAATGATCCGGATAAAAGAGTTGCATAGCTCAATAACATCATACTTACGTGCATCATTAACCATTGAGATTTTAGAGCAGGTACTAATATTGCAGATTGCCGAATTTCAGTTGAAAGACACGACGTGGCGAAGCCTTGAGTAAAAATGACACTTGGTGCGGTTATTGCGCTTAAATCATTTTTATGATTCCCTATCTTAAGAATCATATGAATAATGGAGAAACTCCACGAAAGAAAGATTAATGATTCGTATAAATTACTTAACGGGAAATGTCCCGAATAAATCCATCGAGTAATTAATAATCCTGTTATAGAGAAAAAAGCGGATATTATCCCTTTTTCCGACGAATCACGTAATCCTGCAATTTTGTGGATTAATAAGGTCATCAAATGAATCGTAATCATAATTGAAATGATCGAAAAAGAGATATGAGTTAATATATGTTCTAAAGTCACAAATATCATAAAAAAAAGGTCCCATTGCCAAATGGAAATCTGGAATTGAATATATTTATTATAGAATGAATCTATTCTGCCCCTTTTATGGGATGCCGCCACTCGGACTCGAACCGAGATGCTCTAGCACTGCTTCCTAAGAGCAGCGTGTCTACCGATTTCACCATGGCGGCTTACTTGAAATAATAATAGTCGATTCATGTTGAACCGTCGATATTCGACGATTCAACATGAATCGATGAATAAATACTCATCTAAATTATATATATATATTTTATTTGAATGCTCAATCAATGATCCTTAGTTAGCATCGTCATAGGGTTCAGTTTTAACAATCAATTTTCAGGTATTATAAACTAAGTTTTTCCGTATTAGAACTGGATAGTTTTGTTCTCATATGAGATATAGAAGGCAGAATGGAATCGTCTTTTTTCTATCTTTTTTTGATGATTTTTTTTCATCCATGAAAAAAATGTATTTTAGTAATGAACAAAATCAAATAATTATAACTACTATTTCATATGTATCACAATTTCATCACTAAATCAAGAGATTTTTCTAACAATTGCGATACCTTACTTAGTATTATTAAGTATTAATATTCCGTGTTGCGTAAATAATTTTACATTTATGATAACATATTTATCAAATCAATTAGGTTTTGGGGCTAGGCATATAACAAAAGAATTTCAATCTCTATTACAATTGTACTTTTTCCAATTTATTCGATTTTTCTATTGAAAAAAGTACAATTGATAGGAAAAAAACAACCATTTCATGAGTTAAATATACTGTAATGAAAAGAACAAATAATACTTAGAACCCAATAGCAATAGACAGAAGAATTAGCAATATTGGTATTCTCCATACCGCAATAGTTAGTTTAATTAATATCCAAGAGTTCAATGCATTAGTTAATGTGAATCATTCATCTTAAAAAGTGAAAATTTTTTCGTGCCGTGTGTAGTCAAATTATTCCAGGGCTTTATTACTTCTTTGTTGCACAAAAAAGCTTTTTGAATGCCTAGTGGAAACCGATTTAGCTAAAGAAAAAGCTTTTCCTGCAGCTAAATATCCCCTTTTCTTCCAAATATTTCTACGAATACGTTTTTTTGATATAGAAGTGCGTTTTTTTGGAACCGCCATTTTTTTTTTTTAAGTTACTAATTTTTATTGTTCTATGTGAAAGACATGTATTGTTCAAAATAGATTGTTCTTTCTTTTTATCTATACTTATTCTTATTGCGCCAATAATAGTTTTTTTATTTTAGTTTTTTTTTCATTTTCTCAAAACAAAACATTTCATAACATACAAATATATAATAATAAATCAAAGATAAATTCTATATAAATAGATAAATATATACATGTACATCATATAACATATGGTATTAACACTGGTTAATACTAGTGAAAAAAAAATTAAAATAAAATAAAAAAGAATTTTTTTCTATTAATTTAATTGATTAAGTTCAGGACAACGTGCCTATAATTGAAACTCAAATTTAGAACTACAAAAAAGTAGTTAAACAAAACATTCTCTTACCTGATAAGGTAACCTTAGTCGTTTTTTATTTAAGTTTTATTTAATTTCAGGTTTATACGAAGTATAAAGTATCATAGGATTTGGAATTTCCAATAAACAAAAGTTTTCCTTAGTTAATAACTGAGCAGTAATCTTTTCTTAGTTATTTGATCATATCACTTGATATTTGCCAACCAATTGTAATTTTTTCTCAGATATAAAATATCTGAGAAAAAAAAATCAGAATAATAAAAAAGAAAAATAGTTTGATTTTCATTTTTTATTATTGTTCTTCCTTGCAATAATTGGTGAATCGAAAACAACTAAATTAAAAAAAAAAAAATAAGAGAAAAATTCGAATTTGTTTTTTTTATGGAACATACATATCAATATGCGTGGATAATACCCTTTCTTCCACTTCCAGTTACTATGTCAATAGGATTTGGACTTCTGCTTGTTCCAACAGCAACAAAAAATATTCGTCGTATGTGGGCTTTTGTTAGTATTTTACTGCTAAGTATGGTTATGGGGTTTTCGGCCAATCTGGCTATTCAGCAAATAAATGGAAGTTTTATCTATCAATATCTATGTTCTTGGACCATCAATAATGATTTTTCCTTAGAGTTCGGATACTTGATCGATCCACTTACTTCTATTATGTCATTACTAATTTCTACTGTTGGAATCATGGTTCTTATGTATAGTGACAATTATATGTCTCATGATCAGGGATATCTTAGATTTTTTGCTTATATGAGTTTTTTCAATACTTCCATGTTGGGATTAGTTACTAGTTCCAATTTGATACAAATTCATATTTTTTGGGAACTAGTGGGAATGTGTTCCTATTTATTAATAGGTTTTTGGTTCACACGACCTATTGCAGCAAGTGCTTGTCAAAAAGCTTTTGTAATTAATCGTGTAGGTGATTTTGGTTTATTATTAGGAATCTTAGGTTTTTATTGGATAACAGGTAGTTTAGAATTTCGAGATTTGTTCGAAATAGTTAATAACTTGATCCATAATAATGAGGTCAATTTTAGATTTGTTATTCTATGTGCCTGTTTATTATTTCTTGGTGCAATTGCTAAATCCGCACAATTTCCCCTTCACGTATGGTTACCTGATGCCATGGAGGGACCTACTCCCATTTCGGCTCTTATTCATGCTGCGACTATGGTAGCAGCAGGAATTTTTCTTGTAGCACGACTTCTTCCTCTTTTTATAGCCATACCTTACATAATGAATCTCATTTCTTTAATAGGTATAATAACACTAATATTAGGAGCTACTTTGGCTCTTGCTCAAGGAGACATTAAAAGAAGTTTAGCCTATTCAACAGTGTCTCAATTGGGTTATATTATGTTAGCCCCAGGTATAGGTTCTTATCGAGCTGCTTTATTTCATTTGATCACTCATGCCTATTCTAAAGCTTTATTGTTTTTGGGATCCGGATCTATTATTCATTCAATGGAACCTGTTGTTGGATATTCGCCGGATAAAAGTCAGAATATGGTTCTTATGGGTGGTTTAACAAAATATGTTCCAGTTACAAGAACTACGTTTTTATTAGGTACACTTTCTCTTTGTGGTATTCCACCTCTTTCTTGTTTTTGGTCCAAAGATGAAATTCTTACTGATAGTTGGTTGTATTCACCAATTTTCGCAATAATTGCTTATTTCACAGCAGGATT